TTACATTACCATCAAGTCGATATACCTTCTTCGAAAAAAAAGAAGCCTTTGCATTTTCATTATTATTCGTTGTTAATAGAGTTAATAAACGAATTTTTTTTTTTTTTGTTTTTGGACCTTCTTTACCCCATAGAGATATTGAATAGAACAAGCTACTTTTTTTTCCACTGTAATTTTTACAATGAACGTTTAAATACCCTTCAAAAGTAAGTAAATAGATCCGAAACATATAAAATGCGGTTAATCCTGCCGTTAAACAAGCTATTATTGCAAAAATAGGTGAATACAACCAACTATCATTAAGAATTTCATCTTTGGACCAAAAACAAGCAAGAGGCGGAATACCACAAAGAGAGAGTGTACCTAATAAAAAGGTATTTTTTGTAATTGGCACATGTTTTGTTAAACCCCCCATAAGAACCATATTCTGACTTTTATCTGGAGAATATCCAACAATAGCTTCCATTGAATGAATAATCGATCCGGATCCTAAAAACAATAATGCTTTGGAATAAGCATGAGTAATCAAATGAAATAAAGCAGCTCGATAAGACCCCATACCTAGGGCTAACATCGTATAACCCAATTGAGACATTGTGGAATAGGCCAAACTTCTCTTAATATCTTTTTGAGCAAGAGCTAAAGTGGCTCCTAATAATATTGTTATTATACCTATCCAAGATATTAGATTCATTATGTAAGGTATGACTATGAAAAGAGGAAAAAGGCGAGCTACAAGAAAAATTCCCGCTGCTACCATAGTAGCAGCATGTATAAGAGCTGAAATAGGAGTAGGCCCCTCCATTGCATCGGGTAACCATACATGAAGGGGAAATTGCGCCGATTTAGCAACCGCACCGACAAATAAGAATAAAACACACAAAGAAACAAATAAAAAATTTGTCCCATTATTATTATTATAAATCAAGTTATTAAATATTTCGAACAAATCCCGAAATTCGAAACTACCTGTGATCCAATAAAGACCCAAAATTCCTAATAATAAACCAAAATCCCCTACACGATTAGTTACAAACGCTTTTTGACAAGCATTTGCCGCAATAGGCCGTGTGAACCAAAAACCTATTAATAAATATGAGCACATTCCAACTAGTTCCCAAAAAATATAAATTTGTATCAAATTAGAACTAGTAACTAACCCCAACATGGAAGCATTGAAAAAACTCATATAAGCAAAAAATCTCAAATATCCTTGATCATGAGACATATAATTGTCACTATAAATAAGAACCATAATTCCAACCGTAGTGATTAATATTGACATAATAGAAGTAAGTGGATCAATCAAGTAGCCGAACTCTAAAGAAAAATCATTATTAATGGTCCAAGACCATACATATTGATATATGGAACTGCTATTTATTTGAGGAATAGACAGATTGACCGAAAAAGTCATAACTATACTTAACAATAAAACACTAGTAAAAGACCACATACGCCGAAGATTTTTTGTTGCTGTTGGAAAAAGGAGAAGTCCCACTCCTAGTAACATAGGAATTGGAAGTGGAAGGAAAGGTATGATCCATGCATATTGATATGTATGTTCCATAAAAAAATAAAACCCTTTTATTCTTATTTATTCTTAATTACTTGTTTCCGATTCACCGGTTATTCTCTCTTTTGAGATTGAAAGGAGTCAATAAAAAAAAATCAAGATATACAAGAACTTAAATATAATTTTCTAATTATTTTGAATTGTTATCAAATACTTCAAATATTCAGATCAAAAAGTTACAATTGGAAAAATGATATGACAAAATTAGTACTTACTTTAGTACTTATTATTGAAAGGTACATACTTAGTTATTAAATTAGTTATTAAATAAGATATTTATGAAGAGACATAAAATGCAAATTCTATATTACGAAAATTTATATCTATAGAGAATTACACCACAAATAGGACTCGATTATGATATGAATCAGAGGATCTACTGCGGTCAAGTAATTTCACCCAAGCCAAGAGACTAAGATAAGAACTAGTTATTTTAGTTAGTTTATTCGCAATCAGTAACTAATTCATTGTGTAACTGATTGATTCTCTTCTATTCCAATGAATAGATTATTTATGTTTATAGGAAAGATTAGGATATCCCGCACTTTACTTTATATAACATAGAATTCAAAAAGGGAATTACTAAAGTGGCTTTCTTTTATCAAGCTATGTAACCATTAACAGATTAGATTAGCTACAACAAATTATATTAATTACTAGTCTCAGTCGAATTCTCAAATTTGAATTAGGTGTAGGTGTACTTTTTCTTTGAACTTGATTAATTAATATAAAAAGAGATTAAAGTTTATAATTGGTAAAGGTTGGGTTCGAAAACTTTTCGATGTATTTTATTCCATTTATAATATAAATACATCATGACAAAAATACACAGAAATCTAAATGGAAGCCCTTTGGGTTCTTTATTTTATAATTTATCAACCTCAACCAATTCTATTTCTATGGCACAACGGATACTATAGATTTGAATGAGTATATAGTATATTAAGGTACCAATCAGTACGAATTATTCTTTCGTCCGGATATTGTATGAAATAGGAATATACAATTTTTTTTTGACAAAATCCCATATTGTTTTTCTTTTTTTGTTCTTAGTAAGGTAATACTTTTAATTTTCCATCTCTCTATATATATATTTATTTTTTTTAATAAAGATAGTATTATTTAGAGAATCAATAGATCGATAATGAATAATAACGATTTGTTTTGAACAATAACTAGATGTCTTTGACATCCAACTATAACAATGAGTAGCCTCTTAGTTTTTGCATGGCAGTTCCAAAAAAACGTACTTCTATGTCAAAAAAGCGTATTCGTAAAAATTTTTGGAAAAGGAAGGGATGGTGGGCCGCGTTAAAGGCTTTTGCGTTAGCAAAATCTCTTTCTACAGGGAATTCAAAAAGTTTTTTTGTGCGCCAACTAAATAATCAAACGTTAGAATAAAACGTTAGACTAATCTGAATCGTCCTGACTCGAAAAAGTCTAATTTAGAATTTAAAATGAATGATTTCCTTTCCTTAATTGGTTTGAACAGATCAATATGAAATGGAATTCGCTTCACTCGTATGATATGTCGAATAAGAATTCTTCTGTCTATTGAATTCAAAATCAAAATAGTACTTTTTTGTTTGAAAAAAAAATCAATAAAGACAAAATACAAGGTTTAACATTTCTTTTTATTTTAGTATGTTTTATCATTTTCGAGATGGGGATTCTTATTTTCCCCATCGACTCATTTGTCACAATAATATTTTTCTTTTACTTAAAAAATACTTTTATTTAGAAGAGAAAATAGAAGATCTTTAATAAAAATAAATCAATGGGTCGTTGAAACTCATTTATTAAGTTTCAAATTTGTTTTGTAACTTTCGGAATCATTATTTCTCTGAATCAATATATACTCCTGTCTTCAATCTAATCGATAAAAGACCTTTTTTCTTTCCTATTTAGGTGGATATTATGTACGAAGAATATATCAATATTTAGTGATCCAAAATAGATACGATGTTTGCACTGTAAGATTGACTAAGATAGTGTTTTATAACTCTATGTTCCTTATTCCCTTCCTTTAGAAATAGAAAGAATTTTTTTTTTTAAGTACGGTAAAATTCCGATAGAAATCAAACTTTTTTGTTATATGATATATCAAGTCCAATCTCTAATTGATTTGATAAATCCTAACACAAATTATCTACCCAACAAAAATCCTAACAATTAATACAATTTGTATACAAAGCTATACAAATATTTACATAAATTCTTTTGGATGTTGGTCTCAAATTGTGATACATAAAAATCCTATGTTTTTTTTTTTTTCAAAATCCATTTTTTTTAGATTCATGAAATCAGATAAATGAGAAATGAATCAGTAAAAAATTGAAATGAGAAAGGGACTTTTCTTTTGAGTTATATGCATGAATTGAGGGCAGAACTATCTAGTTACAACAGTTATATTCTAGGAAACCGAAACTGCGTGAAAACCCATTGTTAAGTTAAACAAAAAAAAAAAAGGAGACAACATAAAATGAACGGTCAAATCTCTATTTAAACGTTTAAACAAATTTTTATTCATCAATTTGAATGTTTCCTAAAAAATATTGCATTGAATTGATTAGTTCAATCTCGACGATTGAATAATAATAGGTTATTATGATTTCGAGAGAGCCGCTATGGTGAAATTGGTAGACACGCTGCTCTTAGGAAGCAGTGCTAGAGCATCTCGGTTCGAGTCCGAGTGGCGGCATCTTCTAAAAGAGATGCAATAATCCCTATAATAAACAATGAATTCAATTCCCGATTTCCATTTCGAGATCCTCTTTTTTTTTCTTTTGTAAAGACGAAGAAACAAATTCTATTTATGATATTTTCGACTTTAGAGCATATATTAACTCATATCTCCTTTTCGGTCGTTTCAATTGTAATTACAATTCATTTGATAACCTTATTAGTCGATGAAATCGTAGGACTTTATGATTCGCCAGAAAAGGGCATGATAGTTACTTTTTTCTGTATAACAGGATTATTAGTCACTCGTTGGATTTATTTGGGACATTTCCCATTAAGTGATTTGTATGAATCATTAATTTTCCTTTCATGGAGTTTCTCCATTATTCATATAGTTCCATATTTTAAAAAACATAAAAATAATTTAAGCGCAATAACCGCGCCAAGTGCTATTTTTACCCAAGGATTTGCTACTTCAGGTCTTTTAACTGAAATGTCTCAATCCGAAATATTAGTACCCGCCCTCCAATCTCAGTGGTTAATGATGCATGTAAGTATGATGGTATTGGGCTATGCAGCTCTTTTATGTGGATCATTATTATCAGTAGCTCTTTTAGTGATTACATTTCGACAAGACATAAGGATTCTTTTTACAAAGAATCATTTTTTAAAAAAGTCATTTTCTGTTGATGAGATTCAATATATCACTAAAGGAAACAATGTTTTACAAAGCACTTCTTTT